TTCATCTCGGGAGAAATACGATCGGAAGGAGCTAATTCAAACCCCTCCGGTAAAATAAGGACAGCCCCGACATTCAAAGCCCCTTTTTTACCATTAGCAAGAACTTGTTTCAGTTGCATATCATAAGGAATTCGAACAACTGCTTCAAATACAGTATCAGGAAGTACCGCTTGTGGAACTTCAATATCCACGGGCTTATTAGCTAAATGGCAATTGGCACATACAATACGCCCAGTCGCTTCTCGTGGATTTTCATAACCCTGTTGTGCAAAAATGGGATATGCACTTGAAATGGATGTCCGAGTTATGATATATATCATGAGCGATGCGGAAATGAATCGAGTAATCTGTTCCTTTATCCAAAAAAAAGTATTTCTAGTTTGCATGGTCCAATCATTGATCCCCCAAAAAAATTCTACAATAAACAATAAATGGGGTAGGTCCCTAGTATAGTTCCCTATCCACGATTCTGCTATTTACTGGAAAAATTTTACTGGAAACTGGAATAATATAAATATAGGATCAATCTCCGGGATGAGTAGAAATATAAGAAATATAAAGAGTAAATATGATTTTCAATGTTTTGCTTATGTATACAAAGTAACAAACATTGTAATTAATTGGATTAATAATTTATCATTCATTCATTGAATGATAAATTACTACAAGTGACGGGGATACACGATTTAAATAGCGGAAAATCCAATATTTTAAAATTGTATCTAGAATGACTGGAAAAGTGGAAACAAGACCAGATATAATTTGATCATTATGAACAAATCCAAAATCTTTATAGACAGAGCCAATCATTAGTTCCCAACCATGGGGTGAATGGAATCCAATACATAAATCAGTTAATAAAAGAATAGAAAAAGCTTTTATTGTGTCGCTTAAGTTATATAGAAATTCCTGAACCCAAGAGTTAAGAAGAACAAGTTCGTCATTACCCAAAATAGAATAACCGCTTAGAATAACGAAGCAGATTATATTTGTTGAGAAGTGCAAAATCGTATTAATATGATCCTCATTGTATATCTTGATTAATTGGATCATTTCTTTGTGGATTCCGATACGAAACTTTTGTCGATCTGTCTCCGAGTATTCCTTGATTATTTCCTCCAAGAGGAGGAGTTCCTCTAATTCTATGAATTTTTCTAGAATACTCTTTTCTTGAATATCATTCAAAAGAATTTCGGATTGCCTAGTATCCCACCAATTAGTAACCCAAGATTCAAAACTTTTATTAAATGGGAGAGAAATACACCAGGGCAAAAATACTATAGATGCAAGATATAAAAGAGGAGTGAATGCTTTCTTTTTTGCCATTTTTTCATCTCTGAATTGTTAATGAACCAACTTCATTCGTTGACTCTATGCGATCTAATATTTCTCTTACGCATGAGTTACAAGGTATCGAAGCTATTAATCTATTTTTTTGTGATTTCGTGATTAATCTTTGAATTTAGAAAAAATACAGAATAAGAATCCACTTTGAATTCGAATGAAGAAAAATAATAAAAAAATATTGTTTCCGAATATCTCAATTGGTAAAAAAATTAGAAGCAAGGGTCTCCCTTCGATGAATGACCGAAAGAAGCACCGTAATTAAGTAATGAATATATTCCCATTTTGAGACGAAAAAAGGAGTTTTTTTTATCATTCTATAAAAATATCCAATATTTCGAAAAAATTTCACTGACTATGAATAGTCAGGAATAGAATAATTGAGGGAAATTTCGTAAGAATATTGTGATGGCCAAAAATGGGTGGAAAAACAAGACAGAAATGGGTTAGTTATCGTTATAAGAAATCCAATTGCTGGTCATTAAAGAGCATACAAGAAAAGATAAAAAGAAACGTCGATTGACAAAAAAAGAAAAGCTTCCTTATTTCGAAATAGTTTGATATATGAGATGAATCTATTATTTCGATTTGTTACTTGTTATTGAATTGAGTTGCGTGGATTTCCATACGCAGAAAAGACCACAAAAAGAGTTTCGTTTTATGGTTGTTCTGTATCCGTCTACTTTGGCTTGGCTCGAATTAAGGTTCTGACGAAACTTCAGTTAAGTTATAGAATAGAAAAGAGAGGATTCTTTAGTTTTTTCCCTCCCGCTGAGAAGGCCTTCATTTTTCAGCCCATTTCATTTCTCAAAATACTTCAATTGGTATACGCAAGAAATAGGCCAATTCGGCAGCTTTTTGTTCAATTTCTCGTGGAGTAAAATTCTCATCAGTACGAGTCAAGGGAACGGCCCCCTGGCCTCTGATGGCCATATAAAGGACACGACGAGCAGAAATACCGTCTTTAACTTCTATTCTGATGGATTGAATATCTTTTATAAAGAATCGGAGGAATATGCGACGATTTTTTCCAGGAAATCCCCAACGAAAAATACACACTATTCCTTTTTTTCTGTCGAATCGATCATAACCACTACCTACATTCCACGAAATTGTGCACCACAAATATGAACTAATAAAGAGACCCGCGATCCCATAGAAAGACATCACGAGTCCTTGCGGAAAAAAAATGATTTGCTGACACGGAAAAAAAGATATCAAATTTCTACCAAGATAACTGGAAGTTCCAACCAATAAGAATCCTAATGAACCGAATAAAAGGATAAAAGCCCAGCAGAAATTACTTGTTTTTCGAGACCCCTTTATAAGTTCTATCCATATATGTTCTGATCGCCAACTCATACTTAATCCCGTTGCTTTTTTTTGGAATTGAGAGAATAACCTAAATTTAACTTTACTTTTTTTTGTTTCCGAAGTAACTCACATCAAACTAGTACTAGTTTGATGTGAATCTTTAGGAGTAATTCATCAAATTGCTTAGATCTAAAATAATAGCATACCCTTCATATGATCCCACTATAGATATCGCCATACGTATATATAGATCCACTGACTTTAGCCATACAGCGATCCTGATCTATTTGAAACTAGTTAGAATTCATTTACCCACATATCATGTTTCTATAAGGGGTTTTTCCAATGAAAGTTCCATGTTATACCCGATTCCACTAAATATATATCTATGATACAAGTCTAAGTTTTGGAAAAAAAAATGGATAAGATTGGGTCCTCTCGGATCTAAACAATCTTGTTTTTTTGAACATGAAGAAATAAAGAAGCCATTGCAATTGCCGGAAATACTAGGCCTACTAAAGGTACAAAAATAGAGGGAAAGCTTAAAGTTGTCATAGAATCGGTACCTCGATTTACCATTTGTTATGTACCTATTATTTTTTGTTATTATTTATTTTAGAAAAATATCTTATAACAATTTGAATTAAATAAAGATTTAAGGTTGTAATTTTATTATTATTTATATATTATATTAAAAATTCGAATTATTATTAATTATTAATTCGTACGTAGATAATAATTCGTATAGATATATAAAATGAATAATGAATTAAATTCTTAGTATAGATCTAAGTAGCTATATAATTGTAATAAGTTATCTATATATAGTTTTAAGCGAGTATACGTATATCTAATAAGTTCCTATAATATAGATAAACCAAAATATGGATAGGTAAAAAAAGAGTTATACGCAACTTTTTATTATTTTTACAATTTGATCTTATGTTACGAAAGAAAACTCAATTAATTCTTATTATTTTTACTTTGATTACGGTAAACTAACTACTTGTTTGCTCAAATAAAATAATTGAACCGAATACTCTCTTAATTTTTATTCAAAGGAAAGAAAGCGTGGAGTTGAAATAACTCCCTCAAAACGTTTTTTAAAGGATTACGTGGTACGATTAGATCGAATAAGCCTTTCTGAAATAAATATTCAGCCTCCTGTGAACCTTCAGGTACTGTTTTATTCAATGTTTGTTCAATTACTCTTTTACCCGCAAATGCAATGTAGGCATTGGGTTCGGCAATAATGATATCCCCCAACATACCAAAACTCGCTGTCACCCCACCCGTCGTAGGAGATGTAAGGATTGATACATAGAATAACTTTTTATTTGATTGATAATCATATAAAGCAGACGATATTTTAGCCATTTGCATCAAACTCAAACTTCCTTCTTGCATGCGTGCCCCCCCCGAAGCACATACTATGACAAGAGGTAGACATTTATTGGTAGCGTATTCAATCAAACGGGTGATTTTCTCCCCAACTACAGATCCCATACTCCCACCCATAAACTGAAAATCCATAACCCCAATTGCTATGGGAATACCATTTAATTGGCCTATACCTGTTTGAACAGCCTCGGTTAATCCTGTCTTTCTTTGATAAGAATCAATACGGTCTTTATAAGACTCCTCCTCCGAATGAAATTCAATGGGATCCAGAGAGACCATGTCTTCGTCCATAGGATCCCAAGTGCCTGGGTCGATCGAAAGTTCAATTCTATCTGAACTACTAATTTTCAAATGATATCCACATTGTTCACAAATATTCATTTTGGATTTAAAATTTTTTTTATAATTTAATGCATAACAATTTTCGCATTGAATCCACAAATGCCTGTATTTTTGAGTCCCATCGAGATCATTCGAACTTTCTCCATCGAAATCATTCGAACTTTCTCCATCGAGATCATTCGAACTTTCTCTTAGAGTTAAATCACTACCACTTGTGCTGGTTCGTATACTAGAACTCCCGCTTTCACTACTCTTTCTACTTTCACCACAAATGGAACTATAAATGTAACTGTCACTGGAGTTGTCACTGCCACTTTCAATGTAAGTATCAATAGAGATTTGAGACTGAAGATAACTGTCAATGCAACTATTAATGTGATTATTCCAACTAGATTGAGTATTATACATGTAACGATCATAGTGTAGATCGTCACTCTTAGATCTATTATTCAGATAACTAGAATTTCGATAATTATAAAAAGAACTTTCTACTTCACTCAGAAAAGAATGATCATTGTCAATCTCAAAAATCTGATTTTCAATATCAAAATATATGGAATAACTATTTTCATTACTATCCCTAACTAAAAAAGTGTCAT